AACACTCAACACTACCCTTGGGATACATCATCACAAGACTTGTGATAATAGAAAAACTTTTATCACAGGATCTATTTGTGAAAGAGTAGAATGCCCGAGAAACATAACTAATGTGTAAACGTCGAAAACGGATAAACAAATAGTTAGATAAATCGTTAGGGAGTATGGCCCATTTTTTTTGGGGATAGAGGGACTTGAACCCTCACGATTTCAAAAGTCGACGGATTTTCCTCTTACTATAAATTTCATTTTTGTCGGTATTGATATTGACATGTATAACGGGACTCTATCTTTATTCTCGTCCAATTAGTTATTAGTTAGTTCTTTAAAAGATCTATCAGACTATGGAGTGACTGATTTGATCATGGAATATTCGATTCTTACTTAAACTTGGAATCGATTCACAAGAATTCTTTTATTTTGGCATATAAAAAAAAGATTGGTTTACCATTAATCTTTGATATTTTATTACATTACGTATATGTACTTATATGTGTTCGTCCTTTAGGGAGTTTAAATAGAAGGAAAGGATTCCTCGATCAACGCAGCCAACTATATTCGTTAGAATAGCTTCCATTGAGTCTCTGCACCTATCCTTTTTTTTTTTTATGAAAACAGGATTTGGCTCAGGATTGCCCATTTTTAATTCCAGGGTTTCTCTGAATTTGAAAGTTATCACTTAGTATGTTTCCGTACTAAGGCTCAATCCAATCAAGTCCGTAGCGTCTACCAATTTCGCCATATCCCCCTTTTGTTTTGAGACTGGGATCTCATTGGGATGCCATATCCCCCTTTTGTTTTGAGACTGGGATCTCATTGGGATGCCATACCCTTTTTTCGTTCATTTATTATGGAGCCTTTTACGTTTAATTCTATATATAAATATTATATATATATGCATTTCGATATAGAAATATAGAAAAAGTGTCTCGGTCTCCTCCTATTTGTTTGTTTGATTTCTTATCTATTTTCTTTCATATATTGGAGAACCTATATTTGTATTTAGTCCAATCAAAAATGATTCTATCATTGATATATCCACAATTCAATATGGATGGATATATACCACATATATATGTCTCTCTTACTCTCATTTTTACCCCGAGATTTTTAATACTCAAACGGTCGATTCTTTTTTCGCCTTATCCCCTACCTTTCCGAATAAAACCTGAGGAATTTCTCATTAGATATAATCTAGATTGTATCCTTACTTAACTTTATATTTATCCTTATCTTTTTTCTTAAGGCCGCCCCTATATAATTAGAATAGAGTTATTCTATTATAAGTTAAGTACTATAATTATAATTAAAAATTACCATTATATTACTTAACTTATAATATTATGTAATATATTTTATCTAATATATAGAAATAGATAACTATTACTATAATAATAACTAATTATATTACATAATAGTACATTCATTCCAGTAGTTTACTAAAGCCTTATGCACAACACAATTTTTTTATGTGAGCCCGCTTAGCTCAGAGGTTAGAGCATCGCATTTGTAATGCGATGGTCATCGGTTCGATTCCGATAGCCGGCTTTTATCTCTTTGTTCGTTTTATGCAATCCCAATGTTAATGATACTCCGAGAACTCCCAACTATGAATAAAAAAATGGATTAGAGCAATTAGATCTCTACCGAACAAAAAAAAAAAGTATACCAGACCGAACTTCCTATATATACAAAAGAGTCTGGGTATTGATACAATTAATCTCATTCTTCTTTGTAATACAGTGCTTCATTCAGTGGATTTAGCTTCGTTTATCGTTTAGTTCAGTCTTAATTTAGGTTTATTCTGTAAAATTAAATTTCAATAAAAAAATAAGGAGTCTTTATGTCTCGTTACCGAGGGCCTCGTTTCAAAAAAATACGCCGTCTGGGGGTTTTACCGGGACTAACTAGTAAAAGGCCGACACCCGGAAGTGATCTTAGAAACCAATCGCGCTCCGGGAAAAGATCTCAATATCGTATTCGTCTAGAAGAAAAACAAAAATTGCGTTTTCATTATGGTCTGACAGAAAGACAATTACTTAAATACGTTCATATCGCCGGAAAAGCCAAAGGGTCGACGGGTCAGGTTTTATTACAATTACTTGAAATGCGTTTGGATAACATCCTTTTTCGATTAGGTATGGCTTCGACCATTCCTGGAGCCCGACAATTGGTTAACCATAAATAATAGATAGTAAGTGGGTAGGTTTGAAAATAAATGAGCTGCTAGTCGTAGAATATTATTCCCGTCAAACTTGAACCTAACAAAAAAAACAAGGGGTTCGGAGAATTTTGCCTTCCCTTTTTGTTTTTTGTTTGGCGAAGTAAAGCGACCTAAGGTAAAGGAACTTGATCTGGATTTTTCTGCCATTCATGTATCATAAATGGATCTAGGGGATATTTTAATCCCTTGGCTACTCTCTTACAATATTTTATGAATAGCGAGTCATTCTCATTCTATAGTATTGCATATTATTTATTGGAGTATAGGTATGACCAA